AAAGGATATGATTCAACCTCAAGCCCCCTTTAATGTAGCGAATAACAGTGGGTCCCGAGAATTAATGTGTATTCGAATCATAGGAGCTAGTAATCGACGATATGCTCATAATAATCTTAGTTTATCATGAGTAAAGACACTATTGCTGACATAATCACCTCTATACTAAATGCTGACATGAATGAATGAAAAAGGAACAGTTAGAATACCATCTACTAACATCAGTAAAAATATTGTCAAAATCCTTTTACGAGAAGGTTTTATTTAAAATGTGAGAAAACATCAGGAAAACAATAAATATTTTTTGGTTTGAACTCTACGACATAGGAAGAATAGTAAAGAGCCGTATAGAACTGTTTTAAAGTTAAAACAGATCAGCCGACCCGGCCTGCGAATAGATTCTCACTATCAACGAATTCCGATAATTTTAGGCGGAGTGGGGATTGTATGTAATTCTTTCTACTTCTCGAGGTATAATGACAGACCGATAAGCTCGAATAGAAGAGATCGGCGGAGAAATTTGGTAGTATATATGATAATTTTTTTGATAGCCGAATCAGATTTTCCTATTTGAAAAAAAAAAAAAAAAGAGAGAGAGAGTCGGTTTCTAATATTATGCCTCTTAGATTAGTTGATCGTTGTTGATACTTCAAAGACATTTTCCCTCGCATGAAAGAACAAAAAGCTATTAATCAGGGTTTAATTTAATTAATGAATTACTTCCCAATGTTATGTATGTTACAAGTTCGTTTAGATAATGAAAATATGATTCTGGGTTTTGCTTCGAGAAGGATTTAACGTAGTTTTATACGTATAACACCAATAAATAGAATCAAAATTGCGATAAATTATTATGATTACACTAAAGGATATAAAATTTGTATACGCCAAAGAAAAGACTCAAATAATTTGGTAGTTTTTTCAATTTCAACATTCTTTCGTGGGAATACAATTCGAAGTTAAAAATTTCAAGAAACTTATTTTCTTCCAATTTTAGTAGATTCGGAATTAAGAAAAGGGGTGACAAATATGAAAATAAGGGCCTCCGTTCGTAAAATTTGTGAAAAATGTCGATTGATCCGTAGGCGGGGACGAATTATAGTAATTTGTTCCAACCCGAGACATAAACAAAGACAAGGATAACCTTTATAAAAAAAGATCCGTTTTGACATGAAATGGATATATCCATATATCGCTTATTTAATATTTATGAGATGATAAAATATGCCAAAACCTATACCAAAAATCGGTTCATGTAGAAATAGACGTATTGGTTCACGTAAGAATGCACATAGAATCCCAAAGGGGGTTATCCATGTTCAAGCAAGTTTCAATAATACCCTTGTGACTATTACAGATGTACGGGCTCGAGTAATTTCTTGGTCCTCCGCCGGTACTTGTGGATTCAAGGGTACAAGAAGAGGGATACCATTTACCGCTCAAACCGCAGCAGGAAATGCTAGTAGTGGTAGATGAAGGTATGCAACAAGCAAAAGTAATCATAAAATAAAGGGCCGGGGTCTAGGGAAAGATGCAGCATTAAGAGCTATTCGTAGAAGTGGTATTAAGTTTCGTACGGGGTGTAACCTAACCCTAACCCCTATGCCACATAACGACTGTAGGCCCCCCTAAAAAAAGACGTGTGTAAACATTAAAACATTAAAGAGATTTCAAGAGAAATAAATAAAATAATTCAACGATTTGATAAACTAATATTACTATGGTTCGAGAGAAATTAATAGTATCTACTCGGACACTACAGTGGAAGTGTGTTGAATCAAGAGAAGACAGTAAGCGTCTTTATTATGGACGCTTTATTCTGGCCCCACTTATGAAAGGCCAAGCCGATACAATAGGCATCGCGATGCGAAGAGCTCTGCTCGGAGAAATAGAAGGAACATGTATTACACGTGCAAAATCTGAGAAAATAACACACGAATATTCTACCATCCTAGGTATTCAAGAATCTGTACATGAAATTTTAATGAATTTGAAAGATATTGTATTGAGAAGTAATCTTTATGAAACTCGTAAAGCGTCTATTTGTATCCAGGGTCCTGGATATGTAACTGCTCAAGACATTATTTTACCACCTTCTGTGGAAATCGTTGATAATACACAGCATATAGCTAACCTAACGGAACACATTAATTTGTGTATTGAATTACAAATCGAGAGGGATCGTGGATATCGTAGAAAAATGCCAAAGAACTGTCAAAACAGCAGTTATCCTATAGATGCTGTATTCATGCCCGTTAGAAACGCGAATCATAGTATTCATTCTTATGTGAATGGGAATGAAAAACAAGAGATACTTTTTATTGAAATATGGACAAATGGAAGTTTAACTCCGAAAGAAGCACTTCATGAAGCCTCTCGGAATTTGATTGATTTAGTTATTCCTTTTTTACATGCAGAAGAAGAAAATTTACATTTAGAAAACAATCAACACAAAGTTACCTTACCCCTTTTTACTTTTCATGGGAAATAGACTAATCCA